ACAGGTGGTACTGGCGAACATGTACGAGCTCCCTCTAATGGAAAAATAAAATTTGATGAGTATTTGGTTCATCCCACACGTACCCGTCATGGGCATCCTGCTTTTCTATGTTTTATAGACTTGTATGTAACTATTGAGAGTCGAGATATTATACATAATGTTAATATTCCAACAAAAAGTTTGATTTTAGTTCAAAATGATCAATATGTAGAATCGGAACAAGTGATTGCCGAGATTCGTGCCGGAACGTCTACTTTTCGTTTTAAGGAGAGGGTTCTAAAACATATTTATTCTGAGTCAGAAGGAGAAATGCACTGGAGTACTGATGTGCATCATGCGCCCGAATATCCGTATAGTAATGTTCATCTAGTACCAAAAACAAGTCATTTATGGATATTAGCAGGATGTCTATGCAGATCCAGTATAGTGTCTTTTTCACTCCACAAGGATCAAGATCAAATGAATTCTAATTCTTTTTCTGTCGAAGAAAGAAATATCTTTGATTTGACTAATGATCAAGTAAGACATAAATTTTTTGGTAAAAGTAAAAAGGATGGGCAAATTTTTGAGTATTCAAAACCTTATCGAATCATATCCAATGGTCATTGGAATCTCATAGATCCCTCTATTTGTCAAGAGAATTCCGATGATTCCTTGGCGAAAAAGCGAAGAAATAGATTCGTGATTCCCTTACAATATGATCAAGAACGAGAAAAGAAACTAATACCATCTTTTTGTATTTCTATTAAAATACCTATAAATGGTATTTTACGTAAAAATAGTATTCTTGCTTATTTTGATGATCCGCGATATAGAAGAAGCAGTTCGGGAATTACTAAATATGGGATTGTCGAAGTAGATTCAATCGTAAAAAAAGAGGATTTGATTGAGTATCGAGGAGCAAAAGAATTTAGTCCGAAATACCAAATGCAAATGAGAGTAGATCGATTTTTTTTCATTCCCGAGGAAGTGCATATCTTCCCCGTATCTTCGCCCATAATGGTCCGAAACAATAGTATCGTTGGAGTAGATACACGACTTGCTTTAAATATAAATACAAGAAGCCGAGTAGGTGGATTAGTCCGAGTGGAGAGAAAAAAAAGGAGTATTGAACTGAAAATTTTTTCTGGAGATATTCATTTTCCTGGAGAGGCGGAAAAAATATCTAGGCACGGCGGCATTTTGATACCACCAGGAATGGAAAATAAAAATTATAAGGGATCAAAAAAATTTAAAAATTGGATCTATGTTCAACGGATCACACCTATAAAAAAAAAGTATTTTGTTTTGGTTCGGCCCGTAGTCCCATATGAAATATCCGATGGGATAAATTTAGCAACACTTTTTCCTCAGGATCTCTTGCAGGAAAAGGATAATGTACAACTTCGAATTGTCAATTATATACTTTATGGAAATAGCAAGTCAATTCGAGGAATTTCTCACACAAGTATTCAATTAGTTCGGGCTTGCTTAGTATTGAATTGGGACCAAGAAAAAAGGGGTTTTATAAAAGAAGAGGTTCATGCTTCCTTTGTTGAAATAAGGGCAAATGATCTGCTTCGTGATTTCATCAGAATTGAGTTAGTAAAGTCCACTATTTCTTATACCGTAAAAAAGTATGATACGTCAAGTTCAGGATTGATTTACAATATTGGATTAGATCGTACCAATATAAATCCTTTTAATTCCAAGGCAAAGACTCAATCATTTCCCCAACATCAGGGAACTCTTGGTACGTTGTTGAATCGAAATAAGGAATGCCAATCTTTCCGAATTTTGTCATCATCCAATTGTTCTCGAATTGGCCCCTTTAATACTTCGAGATATAATAATGCGACAAAAGAATTGGATCCCATGAATCCAATTAGGGATTTGTTGGGTCCCTTAGGTACTACTGTATTTAAAATAGCGAATCCTTGTTTATCTTACTATTTAATAACTCATAATCAAATCTTTTTAAATAACTATTTGTTATTTGACAATTTTCAACAGACTTTCCAAGTACTTCAATTTCAATACTGTTTCCTAGATGAAAATAGTAGGATTTATAATCCCGATCCGTGTAGTAACATCATTTGGAATTTATTCCATTTTAATTGGTGTTTTCTCCATCACGATTATTGTGAAGAGGCATGGACAATAATTAGCCTTGGCCTATTTCTTTGTGAAAATTTATGTCTATTGAAATACGGATCACGCATAAAAAAATCTGGTAAAATTTTCATTGTTCATGTTGACTCTTTAGTTATAAGATCAGCTAAGCCCTATTTGGTCACTCCGGGAGCAACTGTTCATGGCCATTATGGGAAAACCTTTTATGAAAGAGATACATTAATTACATTTATATATGAAAAATCGAGATCCGGCGATATCACGCAAGGTCTTCCAAAAGTGGAACAAATCTTAGAAGTTCGTTCAATTGATTCAATATCGATGAACCTCAAAAAGAGAGTTGAAGGTTGGGACGAACGTAGCCGAAGGCTTCTTGGGATACCCTGGGGATTCTTGATTGGAGCTGAACTAACCATAGCACAAAGTCGTATCTCTTTGGTTAATAAGATCCAAAAGGTTTATCGATCCCAGGGGGTACAGATCCATAATAGACATATAGAGATTATTGTACGTCAAGTAACATCAAAAGTGTTGGTTTCAGAAGATGGAATGTCTAATGTGTTTTCACCTAGGGAACTGATTGGATTGTTGCGAGCAGAGCGAGCAGGGCGTGTTTTGGACGAAGCGATCTGTTATCGGGCAATCTTATTGGGAATAACGAAGTCATCTCTGAATACTCAAAGTTTCATATCCGAAGCGAGTTTTCAAGAAACTGCTCGAGTTTTAGCAAAAGCTGCTCTACGAGGTCGTATTGATTGGTTGAAAGGGCTGAAAGAGAACGTTGTTCTGGGGGGGATTATACCGGTTGGTACTGGATTCAAAAAATTAGTACATCGTTCAAAGCAAGATAAAAACATTCATTTGCAAATAAAAAGGAAGAATCTATTCGAATTGGAGATGAGAGATATTTTGTTACACTATAGAGAATTTTGAGAATTTTTTTTTGTTCTTGCGTCCCGAACTATTTCCATGGGACATCAGACCAATCATTTACATGATACATTATTTAGTAATTCCTAACAAGAGGTTCATTCTTTTTACTTGAATTCTCTGGTCCCATTATGGATTTGGTAATCAACGAAAAATAAAGAATGAAAATAAATTCATGATTTTGGTCGTAGATCAATGGTCAATCCTGGTATAAGGTTCCGTCGGAACAATTATTTATTTCACAGGTTACTGAATCTCTCTAAAAAAAAAAAAAAAAGATAAAGTGTGGCAAAATGGGAAGACGATATTGGAACATAAATTTGGAAGAGATGATGGAAGCAGGAGTTCATTTTGGTCATGGTACTAAGAAATGGAATCCTAGAATGGCTCCTTACATCTCTGCAAAGCGTAAAGGTATTCATATTACAAATCTTACTATAACTGCTCGTTTTTTATCAGAAGCCTGCGATTTAGTTTTTGATGCAGCAAGTATGGGAAAAAACTTCTTAATCGTTGGCACCAAAAATAAAGCAGCGGATTTAGTAGCATCAGCAGCAATAAGGGCTCGATGTCATTATGTTAATAAAAAATGGCTTGGTGGTATGTTAACAAATTGGTCTACTACAGAAACAAGACTTCAGAAGTTCAGGGACTTAAGAGCGGAACAAAAAATGGGGAAACTCGCCCGTCTCCCAAAAGGAGATGCAGCAATGTTGAAGAGAAAGTTATCCACCTTGCAAACATATCTGGGTGGGATCAAATATATGACGGGATTGCCCGATATTGTAATTATCGTTGATCAGCAAGAAGAATATATGGTTCTTCGAGAATGTGTCATTTTGGGCATTCCGACGATTTGTTTAATCGATACAAATTGTGACCCAGATCTTGCAGATATTTCTATTCCGGCCAACGATGATGCTATAGCATCGATTCGATTGATTCTTACCAAATTAGTATCCGCAATTTTGGAGGGCCGAAATAGTTATATAAAAAAAGGTTGATTATCTTATAATTTAATAGTTAAGAAAAAGAAGAAGAAGATTAGTTCCTTTTTGTTGAACTCCATGGATTTCTTTGATTGTTTATTATTTTGGTTTGCATTTTTGAACTATGTTTTGAATATTTAATAAAAAATGATTGGTATTTTTTTTTTATGTAATTTCTTGGTATTCTAAATATATCTAAATATAATGTATGATTCCTATTCATGAATGAAGGTAGATGAATTGAGAAAGATATGGTTGAATCAAAATAATTCCTTTTTTAAGTTCGATTTCTATTATAGGGCAATATGAATGTTATACTATGTTCCATTAAAACACTCAAAGGGTTATACGATATGTCAGGTGTAGAAGTAGGCCAACATTTATATTGGGAAATAGGAGGTTTACAAATTCATGCCCAAGTGCTTATCACTTCTTGGGTTGTAATTGCTATTTTATTAGGTTCAGCCATCATAGCTGTTCGGAATCCACAAACCATTCCGACCGACGGGCAGAATTTCTTCGAATATGTCCTTGAATTTATTCGAGACTTGAGCAAAACTCAGATTGGAGAGGAGTATGGTCCTTGGGTTCCATTTATTGGAACGATGTTCCTATTTATTTTTGTTTCTAACTGGTCAGGTGCTCTTTTACCTTGGAAAATCATAAAGTTACCTCATGGGGAGTTAGCTGCGCCCACGAATGATATAAATACTACTGTTGCTTTAGCTTTACCCACGTCAGTGGCATATTTCTATGCGGGTCTTAGCAAAAAAGGATTGGGATATTTCGGTAAATACATTCAACCAACTCCAATACTTTTACCAATTAATATCCTAGAAGATTTTACAAAGCCTTTATCTCTTAGTTTTCGACTTTTCGGGAATATATTGGCTGATGAATTAGTAGTTGTTGTTCTTGTTTCTTTAGTGCCTTCAGTAGTTCCTATACCTGTCATGTTTCTTGGATTATTTACAAGTGGTATTCAAGCTCTTATTTTTTCAACTTTGGCTGCGGCTTATATAGGTGAATCCATGGAGGGTCATCATTGACTAACTTTCGAAATAGTTTTTTAAGCTTATCCCAATTAAAGCAATGCGGGGTTCAATATAATCCACAGGGCTGGAGAAGAAAATTAAAATAGCTAATATTATGTATTAAAGTGCAGGTGGTTTACGTTATGTAAGAAAAAAAGTATATGTTATTTACTAGTTAGATAGGAATTATCCCTATCTCTTTTTTTCTAGCTCACTTCATTTATATTTATAATTTTTATAGATTCAAATATCAGTCCTTTTTCTATTTTTTCTGTGATTGTTAATTGAATGAAAGAATATAAGAGTTTCTAAACAAGAAAACACAATGGCTAAAACCGTATGTATCTATTTACATAAAACTCCATCATGGGTAGAAAGAAAGGAAAAACAGTATATGGAAGTAGTTCTTAAAATTAAGTAATATTCTGTTGGAGTTTTTAGCTACTTCGACCCGATAGATTTTAGTGATAAGTATCAATAAAAAAAAAAGAAGTAAGTAAAAAGGTAGTATAGTAAAGTAAATAGTAAAAGTATAAAAAGAAGTGGATAAAGATTAAGTAGTAATTCATTGGTTGGTTGTATCATTAACCATTTCTTTTTTTTTTTTTTTGCGAGGAAATTACCATGAATCCACTTATTTCTGCTGCTTCCGTTATTGCTGCTGGATTGGCTGTGGGGCTTGCTTCTATTGGACCTGGGATTGGTCAAGGTACTGCTGCGGGCCAAGCTGTAGAAGGTATTGCGAGACAACCAGAAGCAGAGGGTAAAATACGAGGTACTTTATTGCTTAGTCTGGCTTTTATGGAAGCTTTAACAATTTATGGACTGGTCGTGGCATTAGCTCTTTTATTTGCAAATCCTTTTGTTTAATTTTATCGTAGAATAAAAATGTAAAAAAAAGGGGGACCTATCTTTTTTCTTATTTTCTTAGCTGGGAGTTTCCCTTTGCTCCTTCGAATTTTACTCCTATAACTATTTATTTTTTGTTTGTCGAAACAATACTTTGGGAGGGACTGATTTGAGGATAAGGAATTAGCGGATCCACTCGCTTTCTTCCCTTTCGTTCTTAGTTTAGTAAAATTCCATTAAAAATAAGAAATGGAACAAAAAAATCGATAAAAAAAAGGGGGGAGGCGAGTGGAGTGATACAAAAAGAACTCTGTTCTTTGTTAGTCCTATCTATAAGAGGAGAGCATATGAAAAATATAACCGATTCCTTTGTTTCCGTGGGGCACTGGCCATCCGCTGGGAGTTTCGAGTTTAATACCGATATTTTAGCAACAAATCCAATAAATCTAAGCGTTGTGCTGGGTATATTGATTTTTTTTGGAAAGGGAGTGTGTGCGAGTTGTGTATTTCAAGAATAGGTTGGATTTCGCCGGCTGCACTTTCTTTATATTTATGTATTCTTTTTTTATTTGCGTAAATAGGAAAAAGGGTGCACAATCTCGACGAATTACTTCGTAATTGGATTTTATTCAGAAATCATATCTAAGAACCATAGCATTTCGTGACTAATTGGTAAATGAACTTTGATTCTCTATCAACCAATAATGTTGAGGTCTTTTACATGGTTAAAGATAAATTGTTTGAAGTCCAGGCACAGCATACCGTGGTACTCTTTCTACCGCTACATTAGTACCGAAATACCGCAAATCAAAAAAAAAAAAAATTGGGAATTTATCCGATGTATAACACTCATATGGATAAATTTATTTGAACCATTTACAGGTATAGGAAAGATGGGTATATTCCCCCACCCCTTTTTTTATCCACTGCCAAATCGACGACCTATATATTGTATAAAAAAGATAAATTTTTTTAATTTTTTGGATGAAAAAAAAAAAGTTTGTGAATAAAGAACAAATAAAGAAACAACTTTGCTGACAATTTTTTATTTTTTGTCTGGTCTGAAGAGTCCTACTATCCTAACTATCCTAATATTCTGATGTTAGATCAGTTTCGATATCTTTGAATACGAACAGAAAAGAGAGGATAGGCTCAAGAGAGGATAGGTTCATTCCATTCAAAGATCAAAGATATGGGAATGTCTATCAAAGGAAAGAAACAATTGAGCGTGAGAGCCAAATGAATCAAAAGATTCATGTTTGGTTCGGGAAGAGATATGAGAGTTGTGAAATGAATGTAAAGATAATCTACTTTCATTAAATGATTTATTAGATAAGCGAAAACAAAGGATCTTGAGTACTATTCGAAATTCAGAAGAATTACGTAGAGGGGCCGCTGAACAGCTCGAAAGAGCGCGGGCTCGATTACGTAAAGTGGAAATGGAAGCAGATGAGTATAGACTGAATGGATACTCTGAGATAGAAAGAGAGAAAATAATTTTGATTAATGCTACTTGCGATAGTTTGGAACAATTAAAAAATTACAAAAATGAAACTCTTCTTTTTGAACAACAAAGAGCGGTTAAT